GGGTAAGATCTGAACGATCAAAGTTTCATTTTCCCGGGAATTTGAATTGAACTTCCTTTTTCCCTCATAAACAGGTCCGCGAAAGTCGCACAGTTCCGTTTTCCCGGGGATTTTGCATGAAACCCATTTTCACTAATAATAATAAACAGGAGAAAGAAAACGCACCTTTTTAATAAACCCCGTGTTTTTGGCTTAAAGTCGAATTCTGCCCTACGGACCTATGTAAAATTGGAACAATTCGACGAAACCCCGTATTTTGAATGAAAAAAGAGCGATTCCACTCATAAGGGAAGACGATAAACAAGACGAAGACTATCGTCATATCGTCTTCTCGTCTGCTCCTCTATAACAACCTAACCACTAGCTACCTAGCTACAAGAAGAGAGCTACGAGCTAATAGCTAATAGGATAGGAAGCCACCTAAGAACCGAGCTACTAGGAAAGAAGAGCTACCATGTTGAGTCAGCGGCAGAAAACTTATCTGACATGAATGAGGAAAGTGAAGATAGTGGAAGCCCCGAATTGCTCCACAACGTGCTTGACTTTCGGTTCGGAGGACTAACCGCTTCTAATGAGACCTTGGTGGAGGTTGGGCACCCAGGTTATGAAAGATCTACGCCTAGAGGTATAGGACCGGCATAACCGAGTGATTCATTTCAACCAACAGCGTAATACCCAGTAACATACCTAGTTGCCTATCCGGTTGGATATCGAAACCCAGCAGCATCTAAGCCAGGTGTGTCATATATTGATCCATACCTTTAGCATATCCAGTACCCGGTGAAGAGCCAGCCACATCAGTGGCATATCCACCAGCAGCGCTAGTGGCATTATAGGCAGCATATGTTGATCCATCGGTAGCAGGGCCAGATGCATAACCGCATCACTTCAGCGGCATACCTTCAGGATCGAGATTGAAAGCCATAAGTAGCGAGGTTGACCGGGTAGTTTCATCAGTTGCAGACGATAGATGCAGACGATGTTCTATCGTCTTAAAGTCTTCCTTCTTGCTAGGTTTATACCAAGCAAGGACAGGTTAGAATGTATTAGATGGGCTGCTCCTAGGTTTCTATCTTGGCGATAAGTAAAGAATTTGACCCGGAGTAAGACGAGTGTGTTTGCCCCTCCAGTATGTTTGGTTGCGTCTCTGCTGGAGTTCACTGGTCAGGGCAAGTAGATGGGTCTGAGGCGTTTGAACTTCCTATATATTATAGGCCTTTGCACAAAACCCCTACGCTACTGCTCCCAATCCACGTAGCTGCTCGACCGGCCGTTGATCTCACGTACGATAGAAGCCATTTTATGGAGCCTTAGAACAACAGGAGCACGCCAGCTGCAGGAAAGTGGTCACCACCAAGGGCTTACTCCAGCTCGTCCCTACCCCAAAGCCAAGCAGAGAGGAGAAAGAAGGGCGGACAGGGCTCTGGGAAAGAAAGGTTCCACTACGGGAGCTGGACTCAAAAAAGTCAACGAATTCTTTCAGCCACACCAGCATTCACCTCAGCAGGTGCATTTTGAACAGTAGCCGCATCATTATCAGCAGTAGGAATCGTTTCAGTGGTAGGTGCTAACCGTATTGGTAGCATTGGTTCTTGGAACATAGGCCATTCTCGGTGACGGGTTGACACCAGGTTCCTTATTCGCCACTTTGCATTCGTGACGGGCATGACCTTGTCGTCTGCAATGCGTGCAGAACTTAGGTATTCAACGATTTTTTGGAGATAAAAGTCTCGATGCGTTCTGATGATCCTAACGGATTTAGCTTCCATCCCGGGATCTCTGCCATCCCTCCAAAAGCCCCAGATCCTGTAGTTGTTGATTCCGAAAAAAAATCCTATTTATTTCATAACCTTGCTAATCTGGTGGTTGATGATGCGGATGAAAATGGATCCAGCTTTGGAGCAAGGTATGATCTCTGTTGAGAGTTCTTCTGTTCAGAATGGAACAAGTGGTAGTCTAGCCTCTTCTAATACTGGAGAGGCTGTGGTTACTGGATGTTAGGCTTTATCCCTTGGGCTTATACACTATTTCTAGCTTTTAGGGACAAATTCCATTTGACCATGACTCTCGATTGAAATCGGTATATGAGGTTCTGAAAGAAAGTTAAATAAAGAATGCCTGGCAAAGTATGACATAAAGAAGAAGGTTCTGAAAGAAAGTAGCTTGACCGCGGGTTCTATCCTTTTAATCAAAATGACTGGGATCCGCTTCACTGATTTTCGGCTTAAGAGGAAAGGCACTTTTGACACTTACACACAAAGCATGTTAGGAAAAAAGAAAGCCTTGGGTTTGTTGATCACAAGGTAGGTAACTTGCTCAACTGTTGGGTTCTGAACGAAGCGGGGCTCCGACGAAGGAGGAGTAGTCGTCTCTCGCTCGAACATCCCGATTTGAGAATTCTCGTCACACTTCATTATTCATACTCACAATTGAATCTATGGAAGCCTTGGTATCTTAATGCATGCATTTCATTTAGCGCAATAACAAGAATCTTTCTATCTTTCCGGAGAGATAGTTCACTAATAGGCCTCGTGTCAAAGAGCGTGGTAACATTCAAGGAATAAATACGCCATTCCGCTCGGGTTGACACACCAATGATTGGCACCTCGATAGCTACTAAAATGGGAGTCTCTAAAAGGTGCGATTACACCTAGACATTTCATACCGAAAATACCAATCCAAAAAAAGGTGAACTTTCTCATATATGTAATTTCAAGACCCCTGGCTCTCCGCCTCTACTGCGTAGCCATTGGCTTGAGATTCACAAATCAATGAAAAGAAAACACTATTTCTACGAGGAAATAGAATGAGACAAGAATCTCTGGAGATCGTCCCTCTCCCGGGTGCCGAATTCTGTTCTGTTGTAGCTGTATACAGCCTCCGCTGTGTAAAAGATAGTGAAATGAGCCCCTTTTGGGGCGAATGAAAGAGTAGCAGCTTACTCCGGAGTTCTAATTAGATTGGAGACATGGGTTCGGACCGAGGAGAGCTCTATATCAGTATATTTCTTCGGCGTGATCTACTACATAAGTAGCTTCATAGCAGTTCTATCTATCACTTGATTGTGAAAGACCCGATTTAGGAGACCCACTATGGCCGGTCTCCGCTGCCATCCCGATATCCTATTTGGTTGTAATTTGCTTGCTCCTTCATGCAATCTCACTACCACCTCCACAAGTCTGCTATCAACACCTCATTTCTCTTCCTTCCGGTTATGGAAGATGGAGGATCGGTCATTACGAGCGCATTCCGGTCTCGAAAGCACAAAAAAGAGCCATTTCGCACTATAGGGCTGACTCACTTTTTCAGAACTCGACCCCTTCTTATTAGCCAAAATTGCGTTGATTCATTTTCTCGCTAGGCACCGACGGCTCCGAAGGAGCAGAAAAGTCGACTCCACCATAGAGTGGAAAAGGGAAAGTAAGAAATAGCTGCTGGGTGAGAGAAACTTTTTTGAATTGGACAGGCGTTTATTAGAAAAAATCGCGTTGGTAGAAATCTCCGGTAGGGCGCATTAAAGGCTACGAAGTAGTGAGCTTTTCCAACAGGTTCTGGAAGAATAGATTTGTTTCAACAGGAATACGGAATACGGGTTGCCGCGTGCAAGTGAAAGCATCCTTGCCGTCAAAGAGCACCATAAGGCTTCCGCCTTTACATCTCTGTCAGTTTCATAGCGAATCTATAAATGTTAAGCCAAAAAACACGAGAAATGGGGGGCCAGACGTCGATCCATACAGAAAAGCCGCTCCGCTGATTCTTCCTCATGGGAATTTCATCCATGCCTCTTCAACGTCTTTCTTTCACACCAAAGAATAGAATAGCTTTATCACCATAGGACTTATACGAGATGCCCTGAGGTAAGCATTCGCTCAGAAAGAAGACTAGCTATATGCCTAACAAGCGAAGACTACAATTATATCATGCTACTTCCAGTTGACTGACTTCTTACTATTCAAAGCATCTCGAAATCAATGTATGAATAAAGAAAGAACGCATACTATTACCATTTCTCGGCGTTACGACAGCTTCCGATTGAGGAGTTGCGCAATACAGACTCTTGGGGGAAGATCGAATCAAGGTCGGGTCCCAGAACAAAGACCTATTTTTGGGAAGATGACATGTAAGGGTAAGGGGGCATCCTCGCAGAGGCCCCTCTTCTAGGACTTGCTACCAGCTGAGAGAAGTGGCTAGATTCGTTACAGAGGCCAAGCCCACTGCGGGGCCCGATCCGACTCCAGAACCTAACCGCACCTCAGAGATAGAGGGAAGATCCATGTCACACTGGTAATCAGCCGCCAATAACCAGTTACCTTGAAAGCGGACGATTCTCTCTTCTTTGTCTAGTTCGTGAGAAGGATTTGCTGCTTTCTTAAATGCTTACGAAAAGCCTAAACCTTGCTTGAAGAAAAAAGTAGGAGTCGCCATCATAAATTGATTTCAGTTATAGCAATGACTCTTGCTATCAAGAATAGGAAGAGAGGAGATCTAAATCGGAGGGAAGAAGAGAAGGGTTAGGTCAATATGTTGACTTGCTTAGCTTCTAAAAGCTAAGGACTATGCTTCTAATCTACTAATCGGTAAGCATTCCTCCTGTTATCTATCTTTCTCGGGATTTTTGGCCTACATTACTTTTTCCTTCCTAGACGTCCATTTCAATCGTGCAACTTGCATGAAACCCCGTCTTTTTGTCCTCAACTGCGGAGAGAAAGATTCCATTATCGATGGACACATCAAGTTGGAAATCACTCCTTGCTGCTTTCATCACAAATTTATTAATTCCGGGCTTCTGGGTATCCTCTTGTAAGTCCTCAAACACCCAAAATGACCACCAACAGGCACTGAAAGTGTGCAACTCATCCAATAATTTCTTTCTCCAATCATTAGGCACATATAATCTATCTTTGTAATGCAACACATCATTAATCAAATCAAAGAATACCCTTTTCTACTACACTGACCTCTTTGGAGCTCCTCTATGATGGTGTCTGCATCTGAGTAGC